ATGTTTTTGTAATTTCATAATTCAATTTGTCAATTTCGAATTGATTCTTTTTGAAGATAAATTACGATAATGTATATTATTCCTCGAATTCTTCGTTGAGAGGTAAAGGATTAAACCCTTTTAAGATAAGAAATAAAGTTTTTGATCGGAATATGAATCAAACGAGGGATCCCTTAACTAGTAAGGGATCCATAGAACGAATCGCACTTTTACCACTAAACTATACCCGCTTCAATGCGATTATTGTATATAAATGGAACTTTTGTCCAACAAGGGAATCAGAAATAGGATCATAAAAGAATCATAAAATTTATAGTGTTGACGTGTTTCGTAAGGGGATCTAATGGAATTAAGAAAAGAGGACCCATTGGATTTTTTGATTTTGTTTTGCTAAAGGTGTTTTGACAGATACATCTCGACAAAACTACTTAAGCCATAACATAAAAATGCATTGTGCAAAAATCCTTAGTTCCATTCTTTTTTTTTTTTTCTTTTTAGATACTTTACGGGAAAAAAAGAAAGAGTAATAATAAATGACATTCTTATGTTTGATCTTGTTTCAATAACAAGTATTTTTTTTTTTAGATTCTTTATTAGTTATTAGTTAGATTCTTTATTAGTATTAGAATTGTTTATTCTTAAATTAAAAATTAATAAGTAATAAGGTAATAAGATGAATATATTAAATTCAAATAATATTTAAAATAATATATTAATATATAAATTATTATATAAATTATTAAATATTCTTTTTCTTTTTTATTATATAGAGTATTATTATTATTTATTATATTTATATAGAGTATTCTAATTTTATTATTCTATAGAATATTCTAATTATATAAATTAGATTATATAAATTAGAATATTCTATATTAGAAATTAGAATTATATTCTAATTATATATTATATATATTATATAAATAGAGATAAGATAGAAATATCAAATTAAATAAATAAAAAAAAAAAAAAGAAAGGGCCCCCTTCAATTGGGGAGAGATGGCTGAGTGGACTAAAGCGTCGGATTGCTAATCCGTTGTACGAATTTTTCGTACCGAGGGTTCGAATCCCTCTCTTTCCGTTTTCATCAATGATTTGGTATCTTATTTACTTTTTTTTTTTTAATTTATAGAACGGAGTCTCTTTTGTTTCTTTTCTTTGTTTGTTTGAATTTTTTTATTAACAATTTATTATAATTATAATATATTTATTATTATTATAATATAATATAATTAATATAAATAGAATAGAATTCTTTTTTTTTTTTTTTCATTTTTGAAATATTGAAAATAGAATAGAAATATTGATTTCTAATTTATTTATATTTAATTTTGATTTCTAATTTATTTATATATTCAATATATTTCTATATTGAATTTAATATATTTCGAAATATATTTCGAAAATGGATTTCTAATTTCTATTTAGAATTTCTAATTTATAAAAGTTCAAATTGAAAGATGAAAAATGGATAATAAGAATATTTCAAAATCAAGCACAAGCAAGGAAAACACAGAAAACAAAAGAATAAAAAATAATATTTTTTATTCTTCACGTCCCGGATTACGTCCTGGATCGTTAGATAGGAATCCGAAGATGAAAAGAGAAACAAAGAATATCACTACCGTGTAAACAAAAAGTTTTAGAGTAAGCATTACACAATCTCCAAGATCAAAAAAAAAGAAAGAGAATAGATTCTCCTATAGTACACACACTGTAAAACTTATCTGATCTTAGAAATCAAGATTATTAAAATGTTCGAATCTTTTTTTCGAATAAATTATTAAATATCTTTTTTTATTATATAGATTATTATTATTCAAATTAAGGATCTCATCGAAAACTTACAGCAGCTTGCCAAACAAAAGCTAAGAGAAAAAAGAGTACAGGTATTACTGGCATAATATCTACAATTGGATTCAAAAAAGCATAGGCTTCAGGTAATTTCGCGAAGAAAAAACTACTTGAATAAAGAGCAGAGTTAATACAAATACAGACAAAACTAAAGATATTAAGCATAACAAACATTTTGTTCTTTAAGATAATTGTATTTTTTCTTTTTGTGAATTCAATTAAAAAAAAAATTAAAATTAAGTTAATATTATTAAGTATTAAGATTCAGTTTATATTTTATTAGATTTGAAGTTTATATTATTATTAATATATTATATTATATTCTGAATTTTCTAATAAATGGATTTTCAATTTCATTTCTTTCTTTTTTTTTTTTATTTCATTTAATATATTAGAATAAAAAAATAAAATAGAATGAATATGGAATATAGAATCTAATATATAGAAGAAAAAAGATCGAATTAATTACGAATAAAATGATGAATCAAATAACAAAAAGTAGACCAAAAAAATCTTTCTTTGATTTGAACTTATCAAATTCAAAATCTTTCCATTCTGAAATAAAAAGAAATAAAAAATAGAACAAATCAGACTTTCATGCAATATCTTAATTGAACTTTCATGCAATATCTTAATTGAATTATATGTAATGATCAATAATTTTAGTTTCATTCTATATCTAGACATATCAAAATTCTAGCAACAATTTATTCTATAGATATTTAGCTATTTGGACTGGAATTGACGAACAACCAATATCAATAATAGTGTTTAGTAGTGTCGAATAGAAATCAAAATGGGGCGTGGCCAAGCGGTAAGGCAACGGGTTTTGGTCCCGCTATTCGGAGGTTCGAATCCTTCCGTCCCAGAGAGAGCATATCCGTTCATGATATATATCATATCTAAATACAAATTATATATCATAATCAAGATTGCCCTTTTTTTATAAACCTTTTGTTTAAGATTATATAATATTGGGTAGAATGTGATTCTTCTTTTTTTTTTTTAATGATTCATCTCTAAATCGAGTCACTTTGAAAATATGGATTCAAAAAGAACTTCTTTTTTTTTTTTATTTATTTAATTTGATATTTCTTTACTTTTACTTTAGAAATTTTCCATTCATATAGAAAGAAAAAATATGGATTATTATGGATCGATTGAATCAATGACTATTCATGATTTCAGAATTGAATCAATTACATGCCGGCTCAAAACTAGAGGAATGTTATGGTAAAACTTCGTTTGAAACGATGTGGTAAAAAGCAACGTGCGACTTGAAAGACATGATTACATTAGTCGTGGATTCTTACATCCACCATCTTTTCTATTATATAGAAATGAAGGTGCTCTTTCTCGACATCGTTTGTTCTATTCCACTCGAATTTCTTTTTTTGGGGAGGAGGGAGGGTTTGATGGTGGAAATAGTACATGATGGAGCTCGAGTTGATTCATTTCTCAGGGGCAAGTTTCTAGGGTTAGTGAAAATTAATAAGTTCCAACAACTTCGTAAGTATATTTTCGCTATAGAAATCGAAAGGATCCAATTCGAGCAAGTTAAAAAAAAAAAGAAAGTAAAATTTGTTGGAATTGGTAAAACTATTTCGATCAAAAGTGGATCTGGGGGAATCAACCATCTATTTGTACGATTCTTTGATGGAAAGAAATAAAAAATGGGTATGTTGCTGCCATTTTTGAAATGATTAAAGATCCTCGAAATAATGTCTAAACCCAATGATTCAAGGAAAAGCTAACGGATCGTGGAACAAGTAAAGACCGTTTTCAATTGTCTCAAGAACTATATTACACTGACTGAAGACAAAAAAAAATATGGATTATAAAGCTAAAGGAGACAGACAAGAAAGGGGATAGAGACCGCTCAATAAATGAAATAAAATACCTAACTAAAGGTTTTGTTTTCCTTTGAGTTATTTGAGAGTTATCCAACTTGAGTTAAGAGGTTACGAATACGAGTGATTCTTTTTTGGGAAAGAATAGAAAAAGTATTTCATTTTAATCATAGTCTAATTGATTTGATAATTTTATGAATCTATTTGACATCATAATTCTATACATAAACATAATTTCGAATTTTCTCGAGCCGTACGAGGAGAAAACCTCTTATACGTTTCTAGGGGGGGTGTATTGTTTATCTATATCTATCCCAATGAGCCGTTTATCGAATCGTTGCAATTGATGTTCGATCCCGAAGAGAGGGGAGAGATCTTCGGAGAGTGGGTTTTTATGATCCGATAAAGAATCAAACCTATTTAAATATTCCTGTTATTCTATATTTCCTTGAAAAAGGCGCTCAACCTACAGGAACTGTTCAGGATATTTCAAAAAAGGCGGGTGTTTTTATGGAACTTAATCCTAATCAACAAACGAAATTCCATTTAAATAAATAATAAAAAAAGAAGAGGGGGGGGGAGATAAGAGAGAAAAAAGATTCTAAAAATCTACATAAAAGTCTTCCTCCCCCCCCCCCGCTCTCTTGTTCTATTCATACCTAATTTTGGATTTCTTATTGCTGCCATAGAATGCTGTTTTTTATAACCACAAAAATCCATTTTTATTGATAATATAAAAATGGGCAAATGAATAAAAATAAATTAAATTAAGTAATAAAATATATAATATAATATATATATTTTATATTCTATTTTTTTTTCTTAGTATTTATTATTATTTTTTATTATTCATTTGTAATTTGAATTCAATTCAATTGGATCTCAATTGGTATTTATTCAATTTAATATTTAAGTTTTTTATTTTGAATTCGTTTATTTTCTTCATTGTATTCTTTTTTCAACATTAATATTAATATTGACAACAGTGTATCAAACAAATATAATCTGATCGTGAATAAATGGATCCTTTTATTCCCGTTCCATAGGATCTTTTTTACTTAGATGGGTTCGTTGGATTTTCTGTGATAGAAAGAAGAAAAGAAGTTCTTTTTTTTAATTAAAGAAATTCTTTTCTTTCTTTATTTCTTTTTCTTTATATTTTCTTTATATTCTATATCTATATCTATATTATTTAATATATTATTTAATATTCTAATATAATAATAATATAATATATAATAAAATAGAATAATAATATAATATATAAATAGAATAATAATATAATAATTTATAATAATCTCTTTCTATTTATAACTTATAATATTAATATAATATAACTTATAATATTAATATAATATCATAATATTAATATAATATTAATATAATTCTAATATAATAAAAAAAATCAAATAAATAATATAAGAATATATATATATAAAATAGAATATATAAATATAAATATAGAATAATAATATTCTAATCTAAATTCTAAATTAGAAATTGGAATATAAGAATATAAATATAAATAATTAAATAAAAGAAATGAAAAAAAAAAAAAATAATGTATAACGTATAACATAGGCGACAAAGAGGCGGTCTATAAATTGTTATTTTCTTTTTTTATCTCTTATCTGAGTGTTATCTGAGAAAATCTCTTGTATTTGAATCTGATCTGAACATTTTTATGTTCAGAATCGATTCGACTTCGACATTTAAAATCTTTTTTTCTGGATTCTGGATTTTATATTTTAATGGAATATTTTTTTTTATTATCCAATTCAATCTTTTTATTTATTTTGATTGCGATTGTATCTACACATCTTATTAGTTTATTTTTGTAGTTTTTTTTTAGGGTTGCTAACTCAATGGTAGAGTACTCGGCTTTTAAGTGCGACTCAAATTTTTACACATTTCTATGAAGCAATGGATTCGTCCATACCATCGGTAGAGTTTGTAAGACCACGACTGATCCAGAAAGGAATGAATGGAAAAAGCAGCATGTCGTATCAATGGAGAATTCTAAGAATATTTCATTTTTATTGGATCGGGCCCAAATTCATGTTTGTATTCTTGGCTCGCAACAAAAGAAATTCACAGTTGGGTTGAATTAATAAATGGATAGAGTTTGGTGGCTCCAATTATAGGGAAACAAAAAGGAACGAGCTTTTGTTTTGAATTTGAATGATTCCCCCATCTAATTATACGTTAAAAATAAAAATATTAGTACTTGATGGGGGAAAAGCTTTTCCCATTAATGGATTATTGATTTTTGTTATGAATCCTAACTATTAGCTATTCTCCATTATAATTAGATTATGGGGTGGCGATAAATGTGTAGAAGAAAGAGTATATTGATAAAGATCTTTTTTTTTTTTTTTCCAAAATCAAAAGAGCGATTGGGTTGAGAAAATAAAGGATTTCTAACTATCTTGTTATCCTAGAACGAACATAAAACAATTAGATGGAAAAAGCGAGTAGAGAGAGTCCGTTGATGAGTCTTACTTGTTTTCTAGGTATCTATTTCTTTTTTATTAGAATAGAATACCCTGTTTTGACTGTATCGCACTATGTATTATTTGATAACCCAATAAATCTTCGATCCTTGGCCCAAATCAAATTTCAAAAAATGGAGGAATTTCAAGTATATTTAGAACTAGATAGATCCCGTCAACATGACTTCCTATACCCACTTATTTTTCGGGAGTATATTTTTGCACTTGCTTACGATCATGGTTTAAATAGTTCCGTTTTAGTGCAAAATCTCGGTTATGACAATAAATCTAGTTTACTAATTGTAAAACGTTTAATTACTCGAATGTATCAACAGAATCATTTGATTATTTCTGCTAATAATTCTAACAAAAATCCATTTTGGGGGTACAACAAGAATTTGTATTCTCAAATAATATCAGAGGGGCTTGCCGTCAGTGTGGAAATTCCATTTTCCCTACAATTAATCTCTTCCTTAGAGAAGGCAGAAAACATAAAATCCTATAATTTACGATCAATTCATTCAATATTTCCTTTTTTTGAGGAAAGATTTCCATATTTAAATTATGTGTCAAATGTACAAATACCCTACCCTATCCATCTGGAAATCTTGATTCAAACCCTTCGATACTGGGTGAAAGATGCCTCCTCCTTTCATTTATTAAGGCTCTTTCTTTATGAGTATTGTAATTGGAATAGTCTTATTACTCCAAAAAAAAGGATTTCTACTTTTTCAAAAAGTAATCCAAGATTTTTCCTGTTCCTATATAATTCTTATGTATGTGAATACGAATCCATCTTTCTTTTTCTCCGTAACAAATCTTCTTATTTACGATTAACATCTTCTGGAGTCTTTTTTGAACGAATCTATTTCTATGCAAAAATAGAACATTTTGTAGAAGTCTTTGATAAGGATTTTCCGTCCACCCTATGGTTCTTCAAGGACCCTTTCATTCATTATGTTAGATATCAAGGAAAATCCATTCTAGCTTCAAAGAATACGCCCTTTTTGATGAAAAAATGGAAATACTATCTTATCCGTTTATGGCAATGTCATTTTTTTGTTTGGTCTCAACCAGGAAAGATCCATATAAACCAATTATCCGAGCATTCATTTGACTTTTTGGGCTATTTTTCAAATGTGCGGCTAAATCCTTTAGTGGTACGGAGTCAAATGTTCGAAAAGTCATTTATAATGGAAAATCTTATGAAAAAGCTTGATACAATAATTCCAATTATTCCTCTAATTAGATCATTGGCTAAAGCAAGATTTTGTAATGTATTAGGACATCCCATTAGTAAGCCG